AAGAGATCCGAGTGAATGGAAAGGAAAAAACAAAGGGGGAATTCCACTTTCACTTTAAAGAGACATGCTATAAAGATAGCCCAGTTTACGAAGATTCTTATCTTGATACCTATCAAGATAATTGGGAATTGGGAAGACTTAAAGAAGAGAAAAATGAAAAGACTTATTTCTGGTTTGAAAAACCTCTTGTGACTTTTCTTTTCGATTATAAACGATGGAATTGTCCATTGCGATATATAAAAAATGATCAGTTTGAAAATGCTGTACGAAATGAAATGTCACAATATTTTTTTTATACATGTCCAAGTAATGGGAAACAAAAAATATCTTTTACATATCCACCTAGTTTATCGACTTTTTCGGAAATGATAGAACGAAAAATGTCTTTGTACACGACAAAAAAATTATCCCATGGAGACCTGTATAATTATTGGGTTTATACCAATGAACAAAAAAAATAATAAAAATATTGATACATAAAAAAAATATAAGAATAAATAAGACGAGATTCGTCCCCCCCCCATATATTTGATCCCTTCACCTATAAGTGAACTTGTAAGGCCAACTCCATTTGTAATTCCATCAATTATATGTCTGTCAAAAAACTGAGTTAGCTTGGTTATTCCTCTTATACCCATGACTAAAACTCTAGTATAAAAAATATCTATGTAACCACGATTATATGACCAATTGTATATAACACTTTTTATTTGGTCCAAGATAATTCTCTTAGGGCTCCCTTTTACAAATGAATTGATTAAGTCCAAATTCTGGAAAAATGAATAAACAGACCCATATAAAATATATGCTATGAATAATCCGAAAATGGCTATACTTACTGAAAAAATAGAATTTGTAAAAAATTCATACCAATTCACAGAATAATTCGAATTTGGATGGAAAAGATTTTGGGATGGGGTTAACCATTTCGATAATATATCAAAATCCATTACTCCTTGATCAAAAGAAATTCCTATTGATCCAACGAACAAAGTAAATAGTACCAATACAAGCAGAGTAAATAACATAGTATTGTCTGATTCGTGAGGATACATGGAAGTATATTTATTTCCAAAGTAAGTACTAAAGTATCGTATCTTATCATTATCAAAAATTTTATATGTATCTTTTGAAAAAAAGTAGACCTTACTATTCATTGTTGATAAAAGTAAATTTTTATTGACTGTTTTTGGTGCTTCTTTTCCCCATAGAGATATTGAATAGAACGAGTTATTTTTAGTGCTACTGTGATTTTGAAAATAAACGCGTAAATACCCATCAAAGGTAAGTAAATATACCCGAAACATATAAAATGCGGTTAATCCTATTGTGAAAAAAGGTATTATTGCAAAAATTGGTGAATATAACCAACTATCATTAAGAATTTCGTCTTTGGACCAAAAACAAGCAAGAGGTGGAATACCACAAAGAGAAAGTGTACCTAATAAAAAAGTAGTTTTTGTAATTGGAACATATCTTGTTAAACCACCCATAAGAACCATATTTTGACTTTTTTCTGGTGAGTATCCAACAATAGGTTCCATTGAATGAATAATAGATCCAGATCCTAAAAACAATAAAGCTTTAGAATAGGCATGAGTGATCAAATGGAATAAAGCCGCTCGATAAGAACCTATACCTAGAGCTAACATAATATAACCTAATTGAGACATTGTAGAATAAGCTAAACTTCTTTTAATGTCTCTTTGAGCAAGAGAAAAAGTAGCTCCTAATAGTATTGTTATTACACCTATTAAAGAAATGAAATTCATTATATAAGGTATGTCTATGAAAAGAGGAATAAGCCGAGCTACAAGAAAAATTCCTGCTGCTACCATAGTAGCAGCGTGTATAAGGGCCGAGATAGGAGTAGGTCCTTCCATGGCATCAGGTAACCATACGTGGAGGGGGAATTGTGCAGATTTAGCAACTGCACCGACAAATAATAAAGAGGCACACAAAGTAGCAAATAGGGAGCTGATCCCATTATTATGGATCAAGTTATTAGCTATTTCGAACAAATCCCGAAATTCCAAACTACCTGTTATCCAATAAAGACCTAAGATTCCTAATAATAAACCAAAATCTCCTACACGATTAGTTACAAAAGCTTTTTGACAAGCACTTGCGGCAATCGGTCGTGTGAACCAAAACCCTATTAATAAATATGAACACATTCCCACTAGTTCCCAAAAAATATGAATTTGTATCAAATTAGAACTAGTAACTAATCCCAACATGGAAGTATTGGAAAAACTCATATAAGCAAAAAATCTCAAATATCCTTGGTCGTGAGACATATAATTGTCACTATAAATAAGAATCATGACTCCAACAGTAGTAATTAGTATTGACATAATAGAAGTAAGTGGATCGATCAAATATCCAAACTCTAAGGAAAAATCAATATTTATGGTCCAAGACCATAGATATTGATAAATAAAACTTCCATTTATTTGTTGAATAGACAGATGGGCCGAAAATCCCATAGCTATACTTAACAGAAAAATACTAGGAAAAGCCCATATACGACGAATATTTTTTGTTGCTGTCGGAATAAATATAAGTCCAAATCCTATTGACATAGTAACTGTAAGTGGAAGAAAAGGTATTATCCATGCATATTGATATGTATGTTCCATAAGAAAACAAACAAATTGAAATTTTTTTTTATAATTAAAAATTGTTTCCGATTCACCAATTCTTATCTCTTTCGAAAAAAACAATAAACAATAATAAAATAATGACAAAAAAAAATAATAGTATATATATATATATTATTATATATATAACATAAAAAAATATATATATATATATATTTATGTTAAATGTTAAATTTTGTTAAATATTGAAAGTTAAAAAAAAACTATTATTCACAGAATAAAGTATAGATAATGATTAAAAAAAACGATCTATTCCGAACAATACATGTCTTTCACATACAACGATAAATAAAAATAAGTAACCCTTTTTGAATGGCAGTTCCAAAAAAATGTATTTCTATGTCAAAAAAACATATTCGTAGGAATATTTGGAAGAAAAAAGGATATTTAACTGCAGTAAAAGCTTTTTCTTTAGCGAAATCGGTTTCTACCGGACATTCAAAAAGTTTTTTTGTGCGACAAACAAATAATAAAGTCTTGGGATAATCGGAGTTGACATAGCCCGGAGAACTGAAAATTTTTTAAGATGAACAATTCACATTAATTAATGTATTGAACTACTCAATATTAGTTATAACTAGCTGCTGTGGTATGTAGAATAAGAGTTTTCTGTATATTGGGTTCTTATTAAGAATAGTATTTTTTCCCTATCCATTAACTTTTCACAATAGAAAAATAGGATTAAGATTTTCTATTGTGAATAGTACAATTGACATAGAAATTTAAACTCTTTTGTTTTGTTATATGCCTAGCCTAAAATAAAACTTAATTGGTTTGTTAAATGTTACCAAATTTATATTATATAAATATACACAATGAAGAGTATTAATACTTAATGATACTAAAGTATCGGAATCGTTAGAAAAATTCCAAATGGATTTAGTGATGAAATTGTAATACATATGAGATCTTAGTTATTTGATTTTTTTTATTGAAAAAAAAATCAATCTTTTTCATTTTGAATCCGATGAAATCGGATAAATGAAAAACAAATCATCAAAAAAAAATAGAAAGAAAAAGGACAATTCTTAATTCTATACCTCGACTGAGAGCAAAACTATCGAAATTTCAACTCTATCGGGGGAACTTAGTTTATAGTACGTCAAAGTTGATTGTTAAAACTGAACCTAGGACAATACTAACTAAAGATTATTTTATTTAATGAAGATTCAAATATGAATTTAAACGAGTCTTTTTTCATCGATTCTAATGTTTCCTAAACTATATTGAATCCTTGATTCTTGACGATTCAACATGACTTGAATATTATTATTTCAAGTAAGCCGCCATGGTGAAATCGGTAGACACGCTGCTCTTAGGAAGCAGTGCTAGAGCATCTCGGTTCGAGTCCGAGTGGCGGCATCCTCTAAAAGAGACACAATGTATCTTATAATGTATTTAATTTCCGATTTCAATTCTGTAATGGGACACTCTTTTTATGATATTTGTGACTTTAGAACATATATTAACTCATATCTCTTTTTCGATCATTTCAATTGTGATTACGATTCATTTCATGAACTTATTAGTCTACGAAATCGTAGGATTACGTGATTCATCGGAAAAAGGGATGATAGCCACCTTTTTCTCTATAACAGGATTATTAATTTCTCGTTGGATTTTTTCGGGACATTTTCCGTTAAGTAATTTATACGAGTCATTAATCTTCCTTTCATGTAGTTTATTTATTATTCATATAATTTCCAAGAAATTGAACCATAAAAATGATTTAAGCATAATAACTACCCCAAGTACTATTTTTACTCAAGGCTTCGCTACGTCGGGTCTTTCAACTGAAATGCATCAATCCGCAATATTAGTACCTGCTCTACAATCTCAGTGGTTAATGATGCACGTAAGTATGATGTTATTGAGCTATGCAGCTCTTTTATGCGGATCGTTATTATCAATCGCTCTTCTAGTCATTACATTTCGAAACAACATCCATTTTTTTTTTAAAAGCAATAATTTCTTAATTAGATCATTTTTCTTTGGTGAGATTAAATACTTGAATGAAAAAGGAAGAAGTGTTTTTAAAAACACTTCTTTTCTTTCATTTCGAAATTATTACAAATATCAATTGACTCAGCGTTTGGATTATTGGAGTTATCGTATGATTAGTTTAGGGTTTACCTTTTTAACCATAGGCATTCTTTGTGGAGCAGTATGGGCCAATGAAGCATGGGGATCTTATTGGAGTTGGGACCCCAAGGAAACTTGGGCATTTATTACTTGGACCATATTCGCGATTTATTCACATACTAGAACAAATCAAAGTTTACAAGGTACGAATTCGGCACTTATAGCTTCTATAGGATTTTTTATAATTTGGATATGCTATTTTGGGGTCAATCTATTAGGAATAGGTTTACATAGTTATGGTTCATTCACACTAACATCTAATTAAATAAGCTACATGAAAAATACATAAGAATATCGTCCCATATATAACGAAAGTTTGCTTGTTCGAGTTTTTGTTTTGACAACCTGTCAAAACAAAAACTCGAAATGCATCTCATTACAATTCTAATTCACTTTATTTTTTTGCATTGTACAGCGAACGATTTTTTTTAATCTTAAAATTAAATTAAAGAATTATAAGACTTTTTGTCTCGTTAATGAAACACTATCTATAAAAGTAATTAGATAGGATAGCTTGTACCCTGTCAACTGATAACGAGAGAACGAAATCAGGATAAATACCAATCCCTATTATGGGTAGAAAGATACAAATTGAAACAAATAGTTCTCGTGGTCCAGAATCCAAAAAATGAGAGTGTGGAACATTGAATAGCTTGTATCCATAGAACATCTGACGTGACATAGATAATAAATAAATAGGAGTTAATATCACTCCAATTGCCATTACAAAAGTAATTAGTATTTTTGGCATTAAAAGATATTTTGGACTAGTAATTATTCCCAAAAATACTACTGATTCCGCAACAAAACCACTCATTCCTGGCAATGCAAGAGAAGCCATCGAGAAACTACTGAACATAGTAAATATTTTTGGCATTGGGATGGATATACCTCCCATTTCGTCAAGATAAACAAGACGTATTCTATCACAACTCGTTCCCGCCAAGAAAAAAAGTGCAGCACCAATAAATCCATGAGAGATTATTTGTAAAATGGCTCCATTGAGTCCCATGTCGGTTATAGAACCAATTCCTATAATTGTAAAACCCATGTGAGATACAGAGGAATAGGCTATTCTCTTTTTAAAATTGCGTTGACCGATAGAAATTAAAGCTGCATAGATTATTTGTATCGTTCCAACTATTACCAACCAGGGAGAAAATATAGAATGAGCGTGGGGTAATAATTCCATATTGATCCGAATCAATCCATATGCTCCCATTTTTAATAAGATTCCAGCTAGAAGCATACATGTACTGTAATGTGCTTCTCCATGGGTATTTGGTAACCATGTATGCAGGGGTATAATCGGCGATTTGACAGCATAAGCAATAAAGAAACCAAAATATAATATTATTTCCAATGCCACAGGATATGATTGATTAGCTAATCTTTCAAAATCTAATGTTGGTTCATTGGAATCATATAAACCCATACCTAGAACTCCTATTAAGAGAAAAATAGAACCCCCTGCTGTGTACAAAATAAACTTTGTAGCCGAGTATAGACGTTTTTTTCCTCCCCACATGGATAAAAGTAAGTAAACAGGAATTAATTCTAACTCCCACATGATGAAAAAAAGTAAAAGGTCTCGAGAAGAAAATGATCCTATTTGACCGCTGTACATTGCTAACATCAGGAAATAGAACAATCGCGAATTTCTCGTAACTGGCCAAGCTGCTAAAGTAGCTAAAGTAGTGATAAATCCTGTCAGTAAAATGGGTCCTATGGAAAGTCCATCGATTCCCAGTCTCCAGTGAAAATCAAAAATATCTATCCATTTATAATCTTCTTCCAATTGGATTAATGGATCGTCCAATTGGAAATGATAACAGAATGCATAGGTTGTTAGAAGAAGTTCTAATAAACATATACAAATAGTATACCATCTAAACATCTTATTTCCTCTATGAGGAAAAAAGAAAATTGAGGAACCCGCGAATATCGGCAAAACTACAAGTATTGTTAACCAAGGAAAATAACTCGTGATAAAGACAAGATATGTTTTGACCAGAAAAGCCCGTGCTCGAAATAATAAATTTTATCGAGCACGGGCTTTTGTCGGTAAAGAGGAATCAAATGATTCAAGTGGAGTTTTTTGTAACGTATCAATAAGATAGACCCATGCTGCGAGTTGTTTCATGCCATAAATAAACACGTACACTCAAAAAATCTGTTGGGCAGGCGGATTCACATCTCTTACAACCTACACAGTCCTCGGTTCTTGGTGCGGAAGCAATTTGCTTAGCTTTACATCCGTCCCAAGGTATCATTTCCAATACATCTGTGGGGCAGGCTCGTACACATTGAGTACACCCTATACATGTATCATAAATTTTTACTGAATGTGACATTGGATCTATAAATTCCAGTTTTGAACATAAAAAATTTTCGATCTGGTAAAATAAAATTAATAGTAAATGAATCATACATTTATATTGTAGACACCAGACGAAGCAGTGGTTTATCAAAATTTTAAGAATCAATATATTTCTAAATCTGTTCATGAGAAAAGTCCAAGAGACTTTGATTTCTCTTTCAACAACCATGATCATGCGAGTTGCACATTTGAATTCAAATTGACCAACAAATTGGTCAATATTTCAATATTAATTCAAAGTATTTATTCAATATGAAAATATTTATTATTCAATAGTAAATTAATTCAATACTAAATATATATATATATATTTATATATATTTTATATTTATATATATTTTATATTTATATATTTTATATATTTATAATATATAATATAATATAATAATAAAAAAAAAAAAAATAAGTTAAAATAATAAAATTATAATAATATTATAATAATAAATAATATATATATATTTAATAATATAATAATAAAATATTAATTCTAATAAAATTAGAAATTAGATTAGAAAAAATTTAATATTATTATATATATATATATATATATAATAATATTAATATTAGATAATATCTAATAGATTAATATTCTATGTGATATTATGTATCTTATGATCATAACATAACTAATTATTCAACAAATTCGATTGATTGATACGAGTTGATTTTCTGTTACGATGGATTGATGAAACAATAGCTAGCCCAATAGCTGCTTCAGCAGCCGCAACAGCTATAACAAAGATTGAGAAAATGTCGCCTTTTAATTGGCGACTATCAAATATATCAGAAAATGTTACGAGATTGATATTAACCGAATTGAGTATAAGCTCAAGACACATAAGTGCTCTAACCATCTTTCGACTTGTGATCAATCCATAGATACCGATAGAGAATAAATAGACACTCAAAAAAAGTACATACTCGAACATCATTGACTAACTCCTTATCAATCTCGATTCATTTCAATATGAACAACAATTCAACCGATTCGATTGATTAGAATAGAACGATTACAGAATAAAAGAAGGTATTGGCAATAGATAGGTTTAATTAAAAACCTTATAAAAACCTTAAACCTTTCCATTTATTTTATTTATTTAGAATTTATAAATCTTAGAATGAAATTCTAAGTATTTATTATTGACGGGCCATAGTAATTGCACCTATCAAGGAAACTAAAAGAATTATGGAAATGAGTTCAAACGGAAGATAAAAATCTGTTGATAAATGAATACCAATTTGTTGAATGTTACTTATTAGGTCCTGTTCTATAATATGGTTTGATCTTGTAGTCCAAAAAATTCCGTACCATGACGTATCTGGGATAATAGTAATTAGTGAAAAAAGAATACTTGTACAAACCAGTGAAGTGACCCCATCTCCAATGGTCCAAAAATAGGAATCATTGGAATATTCTGAACCATTCATGAACATTACAGCAAATATTATTAAGACATTTATAGCTCCAACATAAATAAGTAGCTGTGCAGCAGCTACAAAATAGGAATTCGATAGAATATAGAATAAGGATATACAAACAAGAACCAATCCCAACGAAAAGGCGGAAAAAATGGGATTGGTAAGTAATACTACTCCCAGACCTCCTAATACAAGAACTGATCCAAAAAATACTACAAGAATATCATGTATTGGTCCAGGTAAATCCATTATTAAAATAATAAATTAATAAATAAGTCGAAATATTTCATGACCTTACTGAATGGTCCAGGAAAGGAAAAGGGGTTGCCCCATTTTTTTTCTTGTATATGATGCTTGAATTAAAACTTTTTTTTTTTATATGGATTAATGTAGATATAGATAAAATTCTCGAGAAAAGAGTAATGGGGATTGTATATTTCGAAATCATCACGAAAAATATATTATATTCTCAGTTTAAATCAAAGAATAATTCTCAACAATCAAAAATTATTAGTTATTATTTGTAGTTACTGACCAAACAAAATAAAAAAAGCTTGGGTCTTTTATATCAAAACTAAATCTTAGTAATTGGTAATCGTTCTTGAATCAAAGAGTTTATCTTTGTCTATTTTGATTTGAGTCGAATTCATAACTGTTTGAATTGTGTAATCTCCAATTATTGACATTGGTAACCGACCCAAAGCAATTTGATTATAATTCAATTCGTGACGATCAAAAGTGGAAAGTTCATATTCTTCAGTCATTGATAAACAGTTTGTTGGACAATACTCGACACAATTACCACAAAATATACAGACCCCAAAATCAATACTATAATTAAGCAATTGTTTTTTTTTAATATCTCTTTCAAATCTCCAATCAACAACGGGTAGATCTATTGGGCATACACGAACACATACTTCACAAGCAATACATTTATCAAATTCAAAGTGGATTCGACCACGGAAACGCTCTGATGGGATCGATTTTTCATAAGGATATTGAATAGTTATAGGTAAACGATTTGTGTGGGATAAGGTAATTACGAAACTTTGACCAATATACCTTGCAGCTCGTATTGTTTGTTGACTATAATTCATGAACCCAGTCACCATAGAGAACATATTGTAAATATCCAAGAATAAATTGATGTTTCTTTCTCTTGTTTGAAAGAGGTTATGAATCTGGAATATCGTTATCGTATTTTCTTATTTATAGTGAAACAAGTTGGGAAGAAGTTGTCAATAATAGATTACCTAAAGAAATAGGTAAAAGAAATTTCCATCCAAGATTTAATAGCTGGTCCATTCTTATCCTAGGCAAAGTCCATCTTGTTGTGATAGGAATGAACAGAAACAAATAAGCTTTAGCTAATGTAATAAAGATACCAATTGTAATTCCAAAAACTCCGGTCATTTTATTTATTCCGAAAAGTTCAGGAATAGATATGTACGGAATAGAAAAATTCCACCCACCTAAGTAAAGAACTGTTACAAATAATGAAGAAAGTAATAGATTTAGGTAAGAAGCAATATAAAATAAACCGAATTTGATACCTGAATATTCGGTTTGATAACCTGCTACTAATTCCTCCTCTGCTTCCGGTAAATCAAATGGCAATCTCTCACATTCGGCTAGAGAAGAAATTAGAAAAACAATAAACCCTATAGGTTGACGCCACAGATTCCACCCCCAAAAACCATATTTTGACTGTGCTTCAACTATATCAACTGTACTTGAACTATTAGATAATCATAGTCGATAATAACATCACTGTTCCCATCGCTATTACAAAACCGTACATGAAACTTCAGCTTCATACGGCTCCTCTATGGCCACAAATAAATGTAAGAACTGGTTCGGTATTTTCACCCTCTTTCTTTGGAGGATAGATCGAATAAAGATACATCGGAGAGTCCAAAATTAGACCAATGGAATTCTGTCCGCTAGAATAAGAAAAAAAAGTGCTTCCGAATTGATCTCATCCTTATAATGATAATTTTTCTTTGTTCGGTAATAACTTAATCTTTCAATAAAATATTCGTTATTAATATCAATATATATATATATATATATATATCAATATATATATATTGATATATATTGACATAGGCATTAGTTTATAAATAATGATAAGAATTCCGTATGTATGAATACGGATATAGGAAAGAAAGAATAAATAAAGATCTTTTTTTATTTTATAAAAATTTTTATTCATTCATTCGATTATTGCATTCCATTTCTTTTGTTCCTGTTCTTCTGTCTCAGAAGAAGGTATTTAGAAAAAAAAAAATAAAGGATTAATTCGTTCTTGATAGTCATTTCTTTAATCAGTGAATAGGAGCATACTCGAGATCGGAATCGAAGGGAGATACTTCTTGATCATTTCTACCAACTTAAAGCCCTTATTATGATTCGTTTTATGCAGAAATATCTCTTTTTTTGATACCTTACAATATCCCCATTACTAATCCTTTGTGTACCTTGGTGTTCCTAACTGTCCACCGATTTTGGATTGATCCCCGGTATGTTAATACATACAAGGCAGTAGTGGAAACTCCATACAGTTGATTTTTTGCACCCGCTTCAAGATATCATGACTAATTAAAGAATCTACATCTTGGGGTAAACAGTTTACGCTGCTTATGTTTACTTTAATTTCATTCTTGTACATAGGGAATGAGATTTTCTCTTCTTACTGCAAATTTATAAGCCGTTTTGTTTCACTCATATAACTATCTGGTTTAATTCATCGATGAATAAAAAAAAAATATCTATTCAATATATTCAACCTCTTTTCTTTATTTATTTCTAGGAAAGAGGTAAAAGTTCATGTTCCAACGAATCACACGTAGAGATATTGATAACACACATAGAGTTAATGGTATTTCATAACTAATAGATTGAGCAGCAGCTCGTAGACCACCTGAAAAAGAATATTTATTATTCGATCCATATCCTGACATAAGAAGCCCAATAGGGGCAATACTTGAAATGGTGATCCATAAAAAAACACCTATACTGAGATCACCTAAAACAAGGCGGTATCCAAAAGGAATTACTAAATAACTTAGTAGAATTGATATGACCGCTATAGACGGTCCGACACTAAACAAACGAATATCTCCTCTAGATGGGAGTAGGTCCTCCTTAAAAAGTAATTTAGTCCCATCTGCTAGAGCTTGAAGAATTCCCAACGGACCAGCATATTCAGGCCCAATACGTTGTTGTATCGTTGCAGATATTTCTCTTTCTAACCACACAATTACTAGTACCCCTATTATGATTCCAAATATAAGGATAAAAATGGATACAAACATCCATATGAGTCCATAGATTTCTTTTATGGATTCCGATGTAGAAAAAGAATTGATAGCTTGTACTTCTGTCGTATCAATTATCATTTCAACGATCAACTTCTCCCATAATGATATCTATACTACCTAGTATCGTCATGATATCAGCCAATTTCATTCTTTTAACTAGCTGAGGAAGAATTTGCAAATTGATAAAACCGGGTGGACGAATTTTCCATCTCCAGGGGAAAATGCTATTATCCCCTATCAAATAAATTCCTAATTCTCCTTTTGGGGCTTCTACTCTGACATAAAGTTCTTGTTTCGACAATTCAAAATTGGGTGAAGGTTTTTTACTAATAAATCTATATTCAAAATCATTCCATTCGGAATTTTTTGCTCTATCAAAGCGTCGGACTTCTAAATTCTCATAGGGACCTCCAGGAATTCCTTCTAGAGCCTGTTGAATAATTTTTATAGATTCCCCCATTTCACCTATTCGTACTAAATAACGAGCTAATGAATCTCCTTCTTTTTGCCATTGGACTTCCCAATCGAATTCATTGTAACACTCATAATGATCAACCTTACGAAGATCCCATTGGATTCCAGAAGCTCGTAACATTGGTCCTGATAAACCCCAATTTATTGCTTCCTCTCCACCAATAATGCCCACTCTTTCAACTCGTTCCAAAAAAATGGGATTCCGTGTAATAAGTTTTTGATATTCAAGAACTCCTGTTAAAGAATAATCGCAGAAATCCAAACATTTATCTATCCAGCCATGAGGTAGATCAGCAGCTACTCCTCCGATGCGGAAATAATTATGCATCATTCGCATACCTGTGGCGGCTTCGAATAAGTCATATAACAATTCTCTCTCTCTGAAAATATAGAAAAAGGGAGTCTGTGCACCGATATCTGCCATAAAAGGTCCAAGCCATAACAAATGAGAAGCTATACGGCTCAGCTCCAGCATAATTACTCTGATATAACTGGCTCTCTGAGGTACTTGAACATTTTCCAATTGTTCTGGTGCATTTACCGTTATTGCCTCTGTGAACATAGTAGCTAAATAATCCCAACGTGTTACATAAGGAAGATATTGTATAATTGTTCGGTTTTCTGCTATTTTTTCCATTCCTCTGTGTAAATATCCCAATATGGGTTCGCAATCAATAACATCTTCACCATCGAGAGTAACGATCAGTCGAAGAACACCATGCATTGATGGGTGGTGAGGGCCCATATTGACTATCATGAGATCTTTTCTTGTAGCCGGTATAGTCATATTTTTTCTTCCTTAACTTAATTCATTATTCCACGAATTCCTCAAAACGAGGTTCATCAAAATAAAATGAAAAATCTAATAAAATAACTATAAAAAAAAAAAAAAAAATTCAAACGATTAAATTAACGAGTTTTTGACTCTCGAATATCCAACTGATCCATTAATTTCTTATAACGGACTCCATTTTTCTTTGACAAATAAGCCAGGAGCCGTTGACGTTTTCCCAGAATTATTCGTAGACCTCTTTGGGCTAAAAAATCTCTTTTGTGCAATTCCAAATGTGAAGTAAGTCTACGTATCTTACTGGTGAAACTTAATACTTGAAATTCAACAGAACCCTTGTTTTCTTCTTTTTCTTCTTGTGAAATAACTGAAATGAATGAATTTTTGATCATAAAAAAATTTTTCTATCTTTTTTTCTTTCCCATGGATTTATTTTACTTTACCGAATCGATCAGGAAAAATAAAAATAATAATCTTTATGCCAGTTATTTTAATCTAGTACACACAAAAATTTGGATTTTTTCCTATTTTTTTCTTTTCTATCCAAATCAAATTTTAAATTTGATTTGGATAGAAAAGAAAGAGAAAATATATTTCTACATTCATGGAAGAGAATGATTTCTTTGTACCTAAAAGGATTCTGCCGATTTCGTCCTAGATCCAATTGAGTTAATACGCCATTAAATTCGTGTCATGTACTAGAATGTAATACAGCGTATATGTATATCTTTCGGCTTTCATCTACCGAAAAATATCACAGATATATAGGAAATATACTATTAACAAATTCTGAATCGTGGATACATATATATCCTTGACATACTAAAACGACTGCCATTATTGGTATTAAACCAATAGCGATTCATACAAGCTAAATCTTCTAATCGGTAATTGGGCCAAAGAAACAATTTGCATTTAATGAATTTATTTGTATCTGTATTAGTATTAAAATGTTTGTCCTCATTCAAAAATTTTCCAGAGTTTCTTATGTTGCTTTCATTGCAAAATACTAAATTTCTATCCACAAAATTCCAATTATGAGAATTAAAACAAATTAGAATTCTCAATTCTTTACGACGTCTAGGAGATAGAATATTTTCAGGAACAAAGAAATCATAATTACTTTTGTCTCCATTCACAAGTATATTGCCGTGTCTTGCAACGGATTTATCAAAATTCTTCTTATCAACATATCTTTTTTTTATACATTTTCTGTTAGTTTGGTGCTTAATTTTATCGATCAATGAAATACTTAAGGTTTGATATATAATAAATTTTCCATCCCTTTTTATAGATAAACGAATCGGTTCGACAATCAATATTCCTTTTTTTATCAATTCTGTAAGAGCTAGATTTTTTTGAATTAGTATTCCATTCAGATGCATCTCTCCTCTTTGAATCGAGGATATAGCAATTTTACTTGGATTTATCAGTCTAAGTAGGAGACAATATACTTTGATATTACTGATCATTCTTTCATTCAAGGAGTTATTCCATCTTAATTGAAAAAGGAAATATTTTTTCAGAAAGAGATTTAGTTCTGTTTCCTTCTTTCTCTTGGATTGTATTTTTTTTTTACCAAAATTTATGTCTGATCTCGCGTAATTGTCTTCAACATTTTTTTTTTTATTTATGTTGATGCTTTTATTTTGACTAATATTTTCATAGAAATCAAAATGAAAAAGAAGAAATTTGATTGGTATGATCCATGGTTTAATCCTATATGCATCAAAGAGTGGCCCAAATTCTGGGAAGAACCAGGGTTCTAGATTTGATATGGTACGATAAAGCTTTTCTTGATTCATTCCCATCCAATCAAAAAAAACACTTTCTTGATTCATTCCCATCCAATCAAAAAAAACACTTTCTTGATTGGATGGTTTAATTCCTTGATGAATTGTCTTAGAAAAAATATCGACATTGAGACCTGGACCAATGTCGATATTTTTTCTAAGACAAATATGGAGAATTCTACAATCAAAATATTTTCTATCCAGATTTTTATGTGTAGCAATAATATATTCCTTTTCGAGATAATTACTAAAAAGTATACTTACCAATACATAAAATGATTCGGGTTTCAGTGTATTGAAATTGTATGGAATTTCTTGGTCTCCTTTTACTTGCAATGTTGATTCATAAATATATGAGTCCTTCCTATTCCCATAATTCATATATTTATGTGATAAAAGATAATATCTGTAGTGTTTTTTAAATTTTTCTTTTTTACTCATCAATGAATCCACTGCCATCACATAATAATTTTGTTTCATGTAATTTTTTAATTGGTCTTTTTCTTTTTTATGTGAATCAAATTTAATTGAGTTTTTATTTTGAATCGTAGAACGTTGGTTGATTCTATTTCGCCATTTTTGAGGTACTAATCGAGACCATTTTGTCTGAGATAAATTGTATTGATAATGGCCCTTTAACCAGTTTTTCCATTCATTTTTTTCAGACTTATAAATTTTCTTTTGCTTTGATTTGGAATCAAATATTTCTCGTGTCATACAATAATCTTTGATTTTATCCTTAATAAAAATAAAAGAATGGGTCCTGGTATATTGAAGTACAGATCTCAAGTGATACTTGTTAAGTAATTGGGTTTGTGATAATTTGTAAAATACATATGCTTGGGACAAGGAGGATAAATCATATTTATAATAATTATAAATATTTGAATTATTATTACTGGATTTTTTTATAGTCGAAATAAAGTTCATTGTATTTTGATCTGTTTCATAAATTCCTTCTCGATTTGTTTCATCGTTGTAAATCGATTTTGTGATAATTTTTTTTGTTGATTCAAGGAAAAGTTGTGCATTGATCCTAAAAATAGTAATCATACGTAGAAAGATATCTATGTATATTTTTTCAATGAATGATTTCATAAAAAATTTTAATTTACGTAAAAATCGGATCTTTTTTCTTTTAAATATCTGCAAAATATGTTTCTGTGATTCCGATTTTTTATCATCACAAGTTAGAACTATTTTTTTCTTGTCTTTTGTGATTCGTTCTAGTTCTATTTGATTTCTGATTGTGACTGTCCTATAAGCAAGATCCTTTATTTTTTTTTCTATGGGTGAGTAATTTGCCCAATTCATGGATCGAATTCGAATGGTTGATTCGCGAATAATCTTCTTATTTATTTTAGAATCTCTTACATTTTCATTCGGTTTATATACTTTTACCTTCCTCGATTCAGATTCAAATAAGAAAAATCGGTTTACTTTTTCCTTCATTTTTTGTTTTATAACTAAAACTATTTTGATAACCCCTTTAAAAACTTTTCGAACGAAAAAAAAATCATTTTTTACTTTTCTAATTTTTTTTATAATTTTTTTTTGGAGTTCTTTATAAATGGGTTCAAAAAAAGAAGGTCGTTTTCGGGGAGAACCAAAAGGAACTTTTGATTCCATTCCCCAAATTGTTAAAAAACAAAAATCTTCTTTTTTTCCTTTTTTTTTCATTGGATCTCTATGATGAGATCGTATTTTAGATCTTCGCCAAGGTTTAAAAGGAAATAGAATCTTTATCTGAATACCGTTTGTTAACCAATTTTTTGGAAATTCTCTTTCCGATAATTGAACACCATTATAGGTGCATTTAACATGTATTTCTCTATCCCATTCCTTGAAATCCTCATACCATTCAGGTAATTGGAATAATAACATACGAATAATGTTTTTAGCTATTATCAATAAAGGTAATACAATGTATTTTCTAAGAAAAGATTGGATTATTAACAGAAAACCTCTCATTGCTTGAGCAAATATAATGCTATCCCAAGTTTCTGATATTGCTATCCGTTCATTTTCCCCTTTTTTCTCCTGGTTTTTTTTTTTTTTATTTTCTTTTGTCTTTTCCTCCTCAAAATTGGAAATTTTCAATTCTGGTTCTCTCTCGACCGAATTCCTAAAAATTAGATTCATCATTTCAGAGATATCAAAAAAATAAAAAAAAAATATTTTGTTTATTCGATCCAAAAAAAGAGGGGAATGCGCATTTGCTTGAAACATTTTCCAAATAACTGTTTTACGTCTTTGAGTACGCATGGATCCTTTTATTATATCCCTACGAAAATCCGATTGTTGCGGGTAGCGTATAAAAGCCACCTCTTCTGATTGATCATTATTAATATTATTATCCCTATTAGTAATATAATTGAGATTATCATCATTATCAGTATAAATTACCACACGTTTGAATTTTCTTGAACGGATTTCATTATCTTCCGTCGATTTTTCCTCATTTTCTTCCTCCTGCTCTTCCAGAACATTGGTCAATTTATATGACCATCGAG